ATTTTTAAAAAAAATAATAAAAGAACTCTCAAAAGTAAATCCAATTCTATTATTTAGATTGAGAGACGTATATAAATCAAGCGAAACTCAAAAAGAAAAAGATTTTATAACTCGTAATCAGATAATTCATGAATCTTTTAGTCGAACTCAATCTACAGATTGGACAAATGATTTATTGACAGAAAAAAAAATGAAGGATCTGACTGATAGAACAAGCACAATCCGAAATCAAATAGAAAGAATTACAAAAGAAAAAAAAAAAGTGACTCCGGGAATAAATGTTAGTCCTAATAAAATAAATTATAATGCTAAAAGATTCGAATCACCAAAGAATATTTGGCAAATATTAAAAAGACGAAACGCTCGATTAATCCGAAAATTACATTATTTTCTAAAATTTTTTACTTTTTTGACTAAGGGGGTATACGTAGAGATCCTTCTATCTATCATTAATATTCTCAGAATTAATATACAATTTTTTTTTGAATCAACAAAAAAAATTATTGATAAATCTATTTATGATAAATCTATTTATAATAATAAAATAAATCAAAAAAGAATTAATAAAACAAATCAAAATACAATTCACTTTATTTCGACTATAAACAAGTCACTTTATAATATTAGTAATAAGAATTCACATAATTTTTGTGACTTATCCATCTTGTCACAAGCATATGTATTTTACAAATTATCACAAACCCAAGTTCTTAACTTGTATAAATTAAAATCTATTCTTAAATATCACCGAACATTTTTTTTTCTTAAGACTTCAATAAAAGATTATTTTGGAACACAAGGAATAATTCATTTTGAATTAAGACATAAGAAATTTCGGAATTCTGGAATAAATCAATGGAAAACCTGGTTAAGAGGTCATTATCAATATCAATACGATTTCTCTCAGATTAGATGGTCTAGATTAATAGCACAAAAATGGCGAACTAGAATTAATCAATGTCGTACAATTCAAAATCAAGATTTAAACAAAAAAAATTCATATGAAAAAGACCAATTAATTCATTACAAAAAACAAAATGATTACAAAGTATTTTCATTATCAAATCAAAAAGATAATTTTAAAAAATACTATAGATATAATCTTTTATCTTATAGATCTATTAATTATCAAACTAAGAGGGATCCATATATTTACGGATCACCATTCCAACTAACTAAGAATCAAGAAAATTTTTATAATTACAACACATATAAAAGCAAATTTTTTGATGTATTAGGAGATATCCCTATCAAAAATTATCTAGGAAAAAGTAATCTTATTTATATGGAAAAAAATCCGGATAGAAAATGTTTTGATTGGAAAATCATCCATTTTTGTCTTAGAAAGAAAAAAAATATTGAGGCCTGGATCAAGATCGATACCAACAATAATAAAAATACTAAGACCGGGACTAATAATTATGAAATAATTGATAAAATTGATAAAAAAAATCTTTTTTATCTTACAATTTATCAAGATCAAGAAATCAATTCACCTAATAAAAAAAAAAGATTTTTTGATTGGATAGGAATGAATGAAGAAATACTAAATTGTCCTATATCGAATCTGGAACTTTGGTTCTTCCCAGAATTTGTACTACTTTATAATGCATATAAAATTAAACCGTGGTTTATACCGAGCAAATTACTTTTTTTAAATTTTAATATAAATGAAAATGTTAGTGAAAATAAAAACACCAATAGAAAGCAAAAAGGGGTTATACCACCGAATGAAAAAAAAAAATTGGAATTAAAGAATCAAAATCAAAAAGAAAAAGAATCCACCGGCCAAAGAGATCTTAGATCAATTGCACAAAACCAAGGAAATCTTGTATCTGTTCTCTCAAACCAACAAAAAGATATTGAAGAAGATTATTCGGAATCAGACATAAAAAAACCTAAAAAAAAAAAACAATACAAAAGTAATACGGAAGCAGAACTAGATTTCTTTTTGAAAAGGTATTTACTTTTTCAATTAAGATGGGATGATGCTTTGAATCAAAGAATGATCAACAATATCAAAGTATATTGTCTCCTGCTTAGACTGAGAAATCCAAGAAAAATTACTATATCCTCTATTCAAAGGAGAGAAATGAATCTGAATATAATGCTGATTCAGAAGAATTTAACTCTTACAAGATTAATGAAAAGGGGTATATTGATTATTGAACCCCTTCGTCTGTCTGTAAAAAATGATGGACAGTTTATTATGTATCAAACCATAGGTATTTCATTAATTCATAAGAGTAGGCATCAAACTAATCAAAGATACCGAGAACAAAGATATGTTGATAAGAAGGATTTTGATGAATCCATTTCAAGACATCATCCAAGGGTAACTGGAAATAGAGACAAAAATCATTATGATTTGCTTGTTCCTGAAAATATTTTATTGTCTAGACATCGTAGAGAATTGAGAATTCTAATTTGTTTCAATTTAACGATTACACACGGTGTGAATAAAAATCAAATATTTTGTAATATTAACAAGTTAAAAACT